AAGAATATCAATGATATAAAATTCCAATATGTAAGGTCTATGAGTCATCTCATATAAAGGGAATGTAATAAAGCATCAATACTGATTAATCCATAATTAGACAAATCCATGCATAGAACAAAAAATCAAGAGCCCCGAGCCAATAAAGACTGAGAAGGTTGACTCAAAATTTCCTTAGGGGCTCCGTTGTAGAATTCAGACCTAACCATTAATCGAGAAGTGGTGGGAACGACAGAACCTGTGAATGCATAAGATTCTATTGAAAGCGAATCCTAATGATTCATTGGGTAGGATGGCGGAACGAACCAGAAACCTATTCGTTTATTCTGAGAGATCATGTGATAGACTAATCTTACAACTGAATGTTGAAAGAGTAAATATTCGCCCGCGAATTTTTTTTTTCTAAATAAAATTTTAGTCGATTCAATAGAATAATAAAAGGCAAAAGAAAATAAAGATTATAACGTTATACCAAAACAACATTATCTATAAATAGAATAGATTTAGAATTATTAATCTATTAGATGAATAGATGAAATTTAAAATAATCCCACGATTCCGTATATTATTCACCGTGTATATTATTTTTTAATCGTTTAATTCGCGAGGAGCTGGATGAGAAGAAACTCTCATGTCCGGTTCTGTAGTAGAGATGGATGGAATTGATAACCAACCATCAACTATAACCCCAAAAGAACCAGATTCCGTAAACAACATAGAGGGAGGATGAAAGGAATATCTTATCGAGGTAATCGTATTTGCTTCGGTAGATATGCTCTTCAAGCGCTTGAACCCGCTTGGATTACATCTAGACAAATAGAAGCAGGGCGGCGCGCGATGACACGAAATGCCCGTCGCGGTGGAAAAATATGGGTACGCATATTTCCAGACAAACCAGTTACAGTAAGACCTACAGAAACACGTATGGGTTCGGGGAAAGGATCTCCCGAATATTGGGTAGCTGTCGTTAAACCCGGTAGAATACTTTATGAAATGAGTGGAGTAGCAGAAAATATAGCTCGAAGGGCTATTTCAATAGCGGCATCTAAAATGCCTATACGAACTCAATTCATTCTTTCGGGATAGGAATGTAGAAACAAAGGAAAAGGGGTTTTTTGGATGAGAAAAAAATGAAGGTTTCTTTTTTTGTTTTGAACAAATAATATTTCTTTTTTTTATTTAGACCTTGGCATTGAAAAAGAAAAAACCGATAAAAAAAAAATGATATGATTCAACCTCAAACCCATTTGAATGTAGCGGATAACAGCGGGGCCCGAGAATTGATGTGTATTCGAATCATAGGAGCTAGTAATAGACGATATGCTCATATTGGTGATGTTATTGTTGCTGTAATCAAGGAAGCAGTACCAAACACACCTCTAGAAAGATCAGAAGTGATTCGAGCGGTAATTGTACGTACTTGTAAAGAACTCAAACGCGACAACGGTATGATAATACGATATGATGACAATGCTGCAGTTGTTATTGATCAAGAAAAAAATCCAAAAGGAACCCGAATCTTTGGCGCGATCGCCCGGGAATTAAGACAGTTAAATTTTACTAAAATAGTTTCATTAGCACCTGAGGTATTATAAGGTAAGACCGTAATATAGTATTTGAATAAGACTGATTTATTAGTAGATTGTTTATCTATCATGTATATACCTTTTAAAATTAACTTTTAAAATTAATAAATATTTTATAATTCAGAAATAAAGAAAAAATAAAAAGAGCATGTTGATTATATCAAAATTCGGGGGCAACAAAAATCTTAGTTTATCATGAGTAAAGACACTATTGCTGACATAATGACCTCTATACGAAATGCTGACATGACTAAAAAAAGAACAGTTCGAATACCATCTACTAACATCACTGAAAATATTGTTAAAATCCTTTTACAAGAAGGTTTTATTGAAAACGTGAGAAAACATCAGGAAAGCAATAAATATTTTTTGGTTTTAACCCTACGACATAGAAAAAATAGGAAAGGACCATATAGAACTGCTTTAAATTTAAAACGGATCAGCCGGCCCGGTCTACGAATATATTCGAACTATCAACGAATTCCTAGAATTTTAGGTGGGATGGGAATTGTAATTCTTTCTACTTCTCGAGGTATAATGACAGACCGAAAGGCTCGAATAGAAGGAATAGGCGGCGAAATTTTGTGTTATATATGGTAATCTTTCTGATAGCCGAATTATACGCGGAACTTTCATATTTGTGAAAAAAGAGAAATGACAAGTTTATAGTATTACCCCTCTTACATTAGTTGATACGTCAAAGGGATTTTACCTAGAATGAAACGAAACAACAAAAATGGATTCATGAGGGTTTAATTACGGAACAACTTACCAATGGTATGTATCTTACGGGCTCGTTTAGATAATGAAAAGATAATTCTGGGTTTTTTAGTAAAGGATTGGGCGTAGTTTTATACGTAGACTACCAGGAAATATAATAAAAATTGAGTTAAGTCCTTATGATTCAACCAAAG